TTGTCAACTTTTGGAGAAATGATACAAAGAAGGATGTCCTTGCCTACACTAGAAAAACTCTCTTCGGATGAACTGTACAATCATTGGGTTTATACTAACCAACACAAAAATAACAACTTAAACAACGAGTTTTTAAATAGAATTGAGGCTCTAGATACGGGATTTTTTTCTCTGGATATACTCGAAAAAAGTACTAGATTGTGTAATGATAAGACTAGAAAAGATTACTTGCCTAAAATGTATGATCCCATTTTGAATGGGTCATATCGTGGAACAATCAAAAAAAAATTTTCACCGTCAATCATAAAAAAAATTTCGTTAGAAAATTTCATAGAGACAATGGAAATTAATAAGATTCATAGTATCCTTCTTCCGGATACTGATTACCAAGAGTTTGAACAGAAAATAGACCGATTTGATAAAAAAACTTTTTCAACGGAAAATCGTCATTTCTTTACTTTAATCAGTAAATTTGATAGAGAATCGGGATCGAGTTTCAATTTGAAGGGCCTCTCTTTATTTTCAGAAAAAGAACAAGGAAGGATTGGTTCAGCAAAAAGAGCAAAATTTTTCAAATTTTTATTGAATACAATTCTAACTAGCCCTAATGGTCAAAAAAGAAAAAAAATTGTAATAAAAGAAATAAGTAAAAAAGTCCCTCGATGGTCATACAAACTGATTACCGAGTTGCAATTCCTGTCGGGCGAAGCTCACGAAGGTCTACCGATGGATTATCATATACGTTCAAGAAAAAGTGACCGTGTAATGCTTTATAAGCCTGCCAAACGACGTAGTCGCAAGGCTGGTGCCAAAAACTGGGTGCGTATTAGAGACTATTCGGAAGAATCTGATTTTCGTCGAGAATTAATCAAGGGGTCTATACGTGCCCAAAGGCGCAAAACTGTTATTTTGAAACTGTTTGAAGCAAATGCGCATTCCCCGCTTTTTTTGGACAGAATCAAAAAATCCTTCCTTTTTTCTTTGAATATACCCGAACAGATGAAATTGTTTTTTAAAAATGGGATGGGTAAAGGCCCAGAATTCAAAGATTATACGGAAGAACAAAAAAAAAGACAAAAGGAAGAAGCGGAGAACCAACGGGAAAAGGAAGAAGAGGAGAACAAAATAAAGGAAAAAGCGTTCCTAAAAATCACGGAGGCCTGGGATTTCCTTCCATATCCGCACGCAATAAGAAGTTTTATATTAATACTTCAATCAATTTTTAGAAAATATATTTTCTTATCCTCATTGATAATAGTTAAAAATATAGGACGTATCTTATTGTCCCAACCCCCCGAGTGGACTGAGGATTTCCAGGAGTGGAATAGAGAAAAGCATATTATATGTACTTATGATGGTGTTCAAGTATCAGAACTAGAACTTCCGAAAAATTGGTTTAAAGAGGGTATTCAGATAAAAATAGTATTTCCTTTCTATTTGAAACCTTGGCACAAATCTAAATCGCGGTCCCCTTTTTCTTCTTATAAAGAACTAAAAAAAGAACAAAAAAAGTTTTGTTTTTTGACGGTTTGGGGAACGCACACTAACCTTCCTTTTGGTTCTACCCACCAAAAATATTCCTTTTTTAAGCCTATTTTTAAGGAAGTCAAAAAAGAAATTCGAAAAAGGAAAAAGAAACATTTTCAAGTTCTAAGAATTTTAAAAGAAAAAACCAAAAATATTCTACAAGACTCAAAAGAAACAAAAAAGGGGGTTATCAAAAAAGGTTTATTTCCTTTTATTAAAAGAATAAAAAAAGAACTCTCAAAAGGAAATCCAACTCAATTATTTAGATTGAGAGAAGTGTATGAATCCATTGAAACTACCCAAGAAAAAGATCCTATAATCAACAATCAGACAATTCATGATTCCTTTAGTAAAATGCACTTTAGAGATGGGACAAATTATTTACTGATAGAAAAAAAAATTCAAAATATGACTGATAGAACAAGTACAATCAGAAATAAAATAAAGAGTATTACGAAAGAAAAAAAAAAAGGAACGCCAAGAAAAAAAAGTAGTCCTAACACAACCAGTTATAATGTAAAATCACCAAAAAATATTTGGCAAATATTAAAAATAAAAAGAAGAAGCACTCGATTAATCTATAAATTATATTTTTTTATCAAAATTTTCATTAAAAAAATATACATAGATTTCTTTCTATGGATCATTCATATTGCCAGAATTCCTACACAACTTGTTCTTGAATCAAACATTTTTTTATTCCATAAATACAGTTACAATAATGAAACAAACCCTGAAATAAAAAAAAAAAAAAATCCAAAAGAAAGTCACTTTATTTCGACTCTAAAAAGGGCACTTTACAATATTAAGAATAGTAAGGAAAATTCACATCTTTTTTTTGACTTATCCTCCTTGTCGCAAGCATATTTATTTTACAAATTATCACAAAGCCGAGTTCTTAATTTGTATAAGTTAAGATCCATTCTTGACTATCGTGGAACATCTTGTTTTCTTACGACTGCAATAAAGAATT